AATCTGAAAGAGAGTACTTTGGTTCTCCCAATAACTAAAAAGTGTAGCATGCCTGAATCTAACTGGGGTTCACGGTGGTGGAGGAACTGGACCGGAAAAAATAGGGATTATAGTTGCAAGATATCTAATGAAACCGTCGCTGGAATTGAGATCTTATTCAAAGAGAAAGATAAAAAATATCTTGAGTTTATTTTTTTTTATTATATGGATGATCCAATTCGCAAGGACCGTGATTGGGAATTGTTTGATCGTCTTTCTCCGAGTAAGAGGCTAAATAAAATCAACTTTTATTCGGGACCGCTATTCGAAATCTTAGTGAAACGCCGGATTTATTATCTCATGTCTGCTTTTCGTGAAAAAATACCAATTGAAGTAGTGAAGGGTTTCTTCAAACAACAAAAGGTTGGGTCAACTATTCAATCAAATGATATTGAGCATGTTTCTCATTTCTTCTCGAGAAATAAGCGGGCTATTTCTTTGAAAAATAGTGCTCAATTTAATATGTGGCAATTTCGCCAGGATCTCTTAGTTAGTTGGGGGGAGAATCCGCACGAATCGGATTTTTTGAGGAACGTTTCGAGAGCGAATTGGATTTGGTTAAACAATGTGTGGTTGGTAAACAAGTATCGGTTTTGTAGAAAGGTACGGAATGTATCGTCAAATATTAAATATAAATATGATTCCACAAGATCAAGATCCAGTTTCGTTCAAGTAACGGATTCTAGCCAACTGAAAGGATCTTATTATAAATCTAGCGGTCATTTTTATTCCGTTATTAGTAATGAGGATTCGGAATATCACACATTGATCAATCAAAGAGAGATTAAACCACTAAAATCTATTTTTTTTGATCCTTCCTTTCTTCAAACGGAAGCAACAGAGATAGAATCAGACCAATTACAGAAACGCCCTTCTGGATATTCCTCAACGCTATTCACGGAACATGAGAAGCAGATGATTAATCATATGCTTCCGGAAGAAATCGAAGAATTTATTGGGAATCCTACAAGATTGGTTCATTCTTTTTTATCTGATAGATGGTCAGAACTTCATCTGGGTTCGAATCCTACTGAGAGGTCCACTAGAGATCATAAATTGTTGAAGAAACAACAAGATCTTTCTTTTGTCCCTTCCAGGCGATCGGAAAATAAAGAACTGGTTAATATATTAAAGATAATTACGTATTTAAAAAATACTGTTTCTATTCATCCTATTTCATCAGATCCGGGGTGTGATGGGGTTCTGAAGGATGAACCGGATATGGACAGTTCCAATAAGATTTCAGTCTTTAACAAAAATACTTTTATTTATTTATTTCATCTATTCCATGACTGGAACAGGGTAGGATACACCTTAAACCTACACCACGATTTTGAATTAGAAGAGAGATTTCAAGAAAAGGCAGATCTATTCACTCTATCAATAACCGAGCCAGATCTGGTGTATCACAAGGGATTTTCCTTTTCTATTTATATGGATCAAAAACAAAAAATGGTGGTATTTGCTAGCAACAACATAATGGAGGCAGTCAATCAATCTAGATTTATACGAAATATGATCAAAATCCAATATAGTACCTATGGATACATAAGAAATGTATTACACCGATTCTTTTTAATGAATAGATCCGATCACAACTTAGAATATGAAATTAAAAGGGATCAAATAGGAAAGGACACTCTGAATCATAGAACTATAATTAAATATATGATCAACCAACATTTATCGAATTTTAAAAAGAGTCAGAATAAATGGTTCAATCCTATTCTCTTTTTTTCTCGAACCGAGAGATCCGTAAATCGGAATCCTGATGCATATAGATACAAAAGGTCCAACGGGAGCAATAATTTTTTGGAACATCTGGAACATTTCGTTTCTGAGCAGAAGAGCCATTTTAAATTTAAAATAGTGTTTGATCTAATACGTTTTAATCAATATTCGATTGATTGGTCTGCGTTTATCGACACAAAAGATTTGTCTAAGCCACTTCGTTTCTTTTTATCCAAGTTGCTTTTCTTTTTGTCTAACTCACTTCCTTTTTTCTGTGTGAGTTTCGGTAATATCCCCATTCATAGGTCCGAGATCTACATCTATGAATTGAAAGATCCGAATGATCAACTCTGTAATCAGTTTTTAGAACCAATAGATCTTAAAATTGTTCATTTAAAAAAAAGGAAACCCTTCTTATTGGGTTATCATGGTACTTCCCGCAAATTGAAATTATTGATCACTGGAGGAAGACCTTTTTTATTCAATAAGATACCAAGGTGTATGATTGACTCATTCCATACTATAAATAATCGCAGTAAATCCTTTGATAACACGGATTCCTATTTATCAATGATATTCCACAATAAAGACAATTGGCTTAATCTCGTGAAACCATTTCATAGAAGTTCATTGATATCTTATTTTTATAAAGCAAATCGACTTCAATTCTTGAATAATCCACATAACTTCTGCTTCTATTGTAACACAAGATTACCCTTTTACGTAGAAAAGGCCCATATCCATAATTATTATTTTACGTATGGACAATTCCTCAATATCTTGTTTATTCGCAACAAAATATTTTCTTTGTGCGTCGATAAAAAAAAACATGCTTTTTGGGGGGGGAGAGATACTATTTCACCAATAGAGTCACAGGTATCTAAAATATTCATACCTAAAAATTTTCCACAAAGTGGTGATGAAACATATAACTTGTCCCAACCTTTCCATTTTCCAAGCCGATATGACCCATTCGTTCGTTTGATCGCAAACATTTATGGAACACCTCTAACAGAGGGACAAATAGTAAATTTAGGAAGAACTTATTGTCAACCTCTTTCAGATATGAATCTATCTGATTCAGAAGGGAAGAACTTTCATCAGTATCTCAATTTCAATTCAAACATGGGTTTGATTCACACCCCATGTTCTGATAAATATTTACCATCTGAAAAGAGGAAAAAACGTAGTCTTTGTATAAATAAATATAAATGCGTTGAGAAAGGGCAGATGTATAGAACCTTTCAACGAAAGGTTGCTTTTTCAACTCTCTCAAAATGGAATCTATTCCAAACATATATGCCATGGTTCCTTACTTCGGCAGGGTACAAATATATAAATTTGATATTTTTAGATACTTTTTCGGAACTATTGTCGATACTAAGTAGCAGTAAAAAATTTGTATCCATTTTTAATAATATTATGCATGGATCAGGTATATCATGGCGAATTATTAATAAAAAACGGTGTCTTCCACAATGGAATCTGATAAGTGAGATTTCGAGTAAGTGTTTACATAATCTTCTTCTGTCCGAAGAAACGATTCGTCAAAATAATGAATCACCATTAATATCGACACATCTCAGATCGCCAAATGTGCGGGAGTTCCTCTATTCAATCCTTTTCCTTCTTCTTGTTGTTGGATATCTCGTTCGTACACATCTTCTCTTTGTTTCCCGGGCCTCTAGCGAGTTACAGACAGAGTTTAAAAGGGTCAAATCATTGATGATTCCATCATCTATGATTGAGTTGCGGAAACTTCTGAATAGATATCCTACACCTGCATCTAATTCTTTCTGGTTAAAGAATCTATTTATAGTTGCTATGGAACAATTAGTATATTCTCTAGAAGAAATACGGGCTTCTGGCGGCAACCTACTTGGTCCCGCTTATGGGGTCAAATCAATATGTTCTAAGAATAAATATTTTAATATCAATCTCATCGATCTCATACCCAATCCCATCAATAGAATCATTTTTTCGAGAAATATGAGACATCTAAGTCATACAAGTAAAGAGATCTATTCATTGATAAGAAAAAGAAAAAACGTGAATGGGGATTGGATTGATGATATAATAGAATCCTGGGTCGCGAACAGTGATTCGATTGATGATGAAGAAAGAGAATTCTTGGTTCAGTTCTCCGCCTTAACGACAGAAAAAAGGATTTATCAAATTCTATTGAGTCTGACTCATAGTGATCATTTATCAAAAAACGACTCTGGTTATAAAATGATTGAACAACCGGGAGCAATTTACTTGCGATACTTAGTTGACATTCATAAAAAGTATCTATTGAATTATGAGTGCAATACATCCTGTTTAGTAGAAAGACGGGTATTCCTTGCTCATTCTCAGACAATCACTTATTCACAAACTTCTCGTGGGACTAATACTTTGCATTTCCCATCTCAAGGAAAACCCTTTTCGATCAGCTTAGCCTTATCCCCCTCTAAGGGGATTTTAGTGATAGGTTCTATAGGAACTGGACGATCCTTTTTGGTAAAATACCTAGCGACAAACTCCTATGTTCCTTTCATTACGGTATTTCTGAACAAGTTCCTGGATAACAAGCCTAAAGGTTTTCTTGTTGATGATAATGACGATAATGATTCTAGTGACGATATTTATGCTAGTGACGATATTAATAGTGACCTTGATACGGAGCTGGAACTTATAACTATGATGAATGCGCTAACTATGGATATGATGTTGGAACTAGACCGATTTTTTACCACCCTTCAATTAGAATTAGCAAAAGCAATGTCTCCTTGGATAATATGGATTCCAAACATTCATGATCTGGATGTGAATGAGTCGAATTACTTATCCTTCGGTCTATTAGTGAACCATCTCTCTGAAAGATGTTCCACTAATAATATTATTGTTATTGCTTCAACTCATATTCCCAAAAAAGTGGATCCCGCTCTACTAGCTCCTAATAAATTAAATACGTGCATTAAGATACGAAGGCTTCTTATTCCACAACAACGAAAGCACTTTTGCACTCTTTCATATACTAGGGGATTTCACTTGGAAAATAAAATTTTCCATACTAATGGATTCGGTTCCATAACCATGGGTTCCAGTGCAAGAGATCTTGTAGCACTTACCAATGAGGCCCTATCGATTAGTATTACACAGAATAAATCAATTCTAGACACTAATACAATTAGATCCGCTCTTCATAGACAAACTTGGGATTTGCGATCCGGGGTAAGATCGTTTCAGGATAATGGGATCCTTTCTTATCAGATAGGAAGGGCTATAACACAAAATGTACTTCTAAGTAATTGTCCCATAGATCCTATATCTATCTATATGAAGAAGAAATCATGTACATGTAACGGGGGGGATTATTATTTTTACAAATGGTACTTTGGACTTGGAACGAGCATGAAGAAATTAACGATACTTCTTTATCTTTTGAGTTGTTCTGCCGGATCGGTCGCTCAAGATCTTTGGTCTCTACCCGGACCCGCTGAAAAAAATGGGATCACTTCTTATGGACTCGTTGAGAATGATTCGGATCTAGTTCGTGGCCTATTAGAAGTAGAAGGCGCTCTGGTGGGATCTTCACGGACAGAAAAAGATTGCAGTCCGTTTGATAATGATCGAGTTATATTTACATTGATTCTTCGGCCCGAACCGGGTAATCCCTTAGATATTATTAAAAAGGGATCTTGTTCTATCTTTGATCATAGATTTATCTATGAAAAATACGAATCGGAGTTTGAAGAAGGGTATGGGGAAGGAGCCCTTGACCCGCAACAGATAGAGGAGGATTTATTCAATCACATAGTTTGGGCTCCTAGAATATGGCGCCCTTGGGGCTTTATATTTTATTGTATCGAAAGACCCAATGAATTGGGATTTCCTTATTGGTCCAGGTCATTTAGAGGCAAGCGGATCGTTTATGATAAAGATGAAGAGGGTGAGCTTCAAGAGAATGATTCGGAGTTATTGAAGAGTGGAACCGTGCAGTACCAGACACGAGATAGATCTTCCAAAGAACAAGGCCTTTTAAAAATAAACCAATTCATTTGGGATCCTGCAGATCCTCTCTTTTTCCTATTAAAAGATCAGCCCCCTGGCTCTGTGTTTTCACATCGAAGATTTTTTGCAGATGAGGAGATGTCAAAAGGTCTTCTTACTTCCCAAAAGGATCCTCCTACATCTATATATAAACGCTGGTTTATCAAGAATACACAAGAACAGCACTTCGAATTGTTGATTAATCGTCAGAGATGGCTTAGAACCAAAAGTTCATTATCTAAATCTAATGGATCTTTTCGTTCTAATACTCTATTCGAGAGTTATCAGTATTTATCAACTCTGTTCCTATCTAATGGAACGCTATTTGATAAAATGACAAAGACATTGTTAATAAAAAGATGGCTTTTCCCGGATGAAATGCAAATGTAACAGGAAAAAGATTTCCCATTCTTTAGCCGGAAAGATATGTGGCTATGAAAGGAAAGAAGGATTAAGTGGAACAGAATTGGCTGGGCTGGGCGGTAGGGTGGTATAAACGCTTCTTTCTTACATATTTTAATTTTTAGCTCCATAAAATGTTACTGCTGAAACACGGAAAATTTTTGATCTTAGATCAAAACACTATATAGTATGAACTGTCCAAACAACCAAACAATAATTATTGAAGAGCGAATAACCAGTTAAAATATTCAGGACCAAGAAGTACTGTATTCTCTTTAATTTTAATATAGGCCCTGAAAGGAGAAGGAAGGGTGGAATGCCAACAGGTGTCTCTTATTGAATTGACCCGAGAGTACCCATTTTTTTGGGGGGGACGAACGTCCAGTGTCAAAGTCACTGAATGGGTAAGTCGTAAATCCCTGGACTATGTAATGTACTTGATCCGCTGGGTGATGGGCGGGCATTTTACCGGAGGTTTCTAATCTACCCTTGTGTGATTCCTATTGAAGCATATACTCCGTGGTGGGTGCAGGGCGGACGATTTTATTTTTAAGCAGACTCCTCATTCATTGGATATTAGATAGATAAGATCACCAAGATTTCTAGATCCGCTGCCAAACTTTTTCCAATTAAATAAATTAAATAATAGATCTCGGACCGAATTGCGAATGCTGAGCAATATTATGCCTTGAAGAGGACTCGAACCTCCACGCTCTTTAGCATGAGATTTTGAGTATCACGTGTCTACCATTTCACCACCAAGGCATCTTTGAAAGTGCATCCTATTCCATGAATATGATATCTATATAGTTTGATTTATGGAATATATGACAAAGGGAGTATTTCTATTGATCGGTCGCCCGGGTTGGACATCCAATTGCTTATATTTTAATAATGTCTTATGTATATATATATAAATAACGAGAGATATGGAAAAAGCAGGTCCTATTAAATTTAGTCTATTCCTAATCCTAAATGGAATGAAGTAGGTATCCATATGTAAACATAGTATCTATTTAGATATGCTTGAATGACCCTATATATATATAATCTGGTTCTGGTATGGTATGGAATGAACTTATAATCATGGAATCGAGTTTATTTCATGATTATAAGTTCATAACCCTAGCCCACTCCCTACCATTTTGGTTGGAACAGACCTACTAATTAGTTATATTTGATTCAATAAATAAAAAATAGATTCGTCGTTCCTGACCTTGCTTCACCTTAATTGTTAATTGTTATTTTAACAAGTAAAAATTCTGTCTTGGTCCGAGTGGGGATAGCATTTAT